TCCAATCAGAGGAATAATTGGGACTAGGGTCTCGAATTTATTAATAGAAGTATCTATTAGAAATGAATTCTCTAGCATTTGAATCCTTACCACCGAAGTGTTTAGTCGTACACTTGAAAGATAGCCCAGAAAATATAAGGAATGATTGTATAATTGGTTTATATGGATCCTGTCCGGTAGAGACCACAAGTAAAAATGACATTGCCAAAAATGGACAAGGTGAGATTTCCATTTCTTCATCAGAAGATGAGTCCCCTTTGAAGCCAGAATGGATTTTCCTTGATATCTGACATAATGCATGAAAGGGTCCTTGAACAACCATAGGGTCTTCTGAAAATCATTACGAAGCACTACTACAAGATGTTCTATTTTTCCATAGAAATGTGTTCGCTCAAGAAAAGTTCCAGAGGATGTTGATCGTAAATGAGAAGATTGTTTACGGAGAAACACTAATACGGATTCACATTCATATACATGAGAATTATATAGTAACAAGAAGAATCTTTGATTCTCTTTTGAAAAAAGAGAAATGGATTTCTTTGGAGTAATGAGACTATTCGAATTACGATACTCGTGGAGAAAGAATCGCAATAAATGCAAAGAGGGGGCATCTTGTATCCAGCAGTGAAGGGTTTGAACCAAGATTTCCAGATGGATGGGATGAGGTATTAGTATATCTGACACATGATTTAAATGTGATAATTTGTCCTCGAAAAAGGGAAATATTGAATGAATAGATCGTAAATTATGAGATTTTGCTATTTCTTTTTCTTCTAGAGAAGATACTAATCGCAGCGAGAATGGAATTTCCATAATGACTGCAAAACCCTCTGATACCATTTGAAAATCAAAATTCTTGTTGTGCCCAACGAATCTATTTTCGTTGGAATCATTAACCGAACCAATCAAATGATTCTGTTGATGCATTCGAATAATTAAACGTTTCACAATTAGTGAACTGGATTTATTGTCATAACCGAAATTTTCCATAGGTTCGTAAAAAATCGATCCATTTAAACCATGATCATGAGCAAGTGCGTAGATATACTCCTGAAATAGAAGCGGATATAGGAAGTGTTGTTGCCTAGATCTATCTATTTCTAAATATCCTTGTAATTCCTCCATTTGAAATTATACAAAGGCACGGGGGATTTCTTGGGTTATCAAATGATACATAGTGCGATACGGTCAGAACAGGGTATATAGTAAGAAAAGAATAGATACCCCGGAGACGGGGAGTCCAATGAACGGATCCTCTCTCTTTCCATCCAATTTGTTTGTGTTCGTTATAGTTACAATAGATGGTTAGAAATCCTTTATTTTTGCAACCCGATCGCTCTTTTGACTTTGGAAGAAATTCTCTTTATCAGTATACCGTTTCTTCTACACATTCGTCTCCACTCCATAATAGAGAAAGAATAGTTAATAGTTAGGATTCATGAAAAAAAAAAGGAATCGATGATCCACTCACAGGAGAACCCTTTCCCGCATCAGGCACTAATCTATTTTTAACGTCTAATTAGATCGGGTAATCATTCGAATTATGAACCGAGCTCGTTGCTTTTGGTTTCCTTATAATTGGAGCCATTAGGGCTCTATCCATTTATTCACTCGACCAAACTGTGAATTGATTTGGTACCGTTCCAAGAATCAAAACAAGATTTTCTACCGAGCCAGGAAGTATTCTCAAAGTTCTCCATTGATACGACATGCTGTTTTTTCCATTCATTCCCTTTCAGGATCAGTCGTGGTCTTACAAACCATACCAATGGTATGGACGAATCTGTTGCTTCATCCAAATGTGTAAAAGATCCTAGCCGCACTTAAAAGCCGAGTACTCTACCGTTGAGTTAGCAACCCGTAGAAATATGGTGTGTAGATACGATCGGAATCAAAAAAATAAATAAATAAATAAAGAGATTGGATTGCCCTACCCCATCAAAACATTGAACTAGCAACAAATCTAAAATAAACATTTGATGATCAATTATGAACATCAAAATGTTCAGATCAGATTCAAATACAACGGATTCACGGATAAATATAGATAGATGTAAAAATTTGTGGACCCTCCTGTTTTGATCATTTTTTTTTTTTCATTATCTTAAGAAGATACTTCTTGTGTCACAGTGAATCCAGCGAACCTAGTGAAGTAAAGAAACAAACTTATGGGACGTAGATAAATAGATCTATTTATCCACGATCGAATTATATTTGATCGATACACCATTGTCAATATAAATTGAATTTTGAGAAAAAAAAAATGAAATAAAGAAAATAAAGACTTGTGTTGGATTGGCACTACATAGATAAGAAATGAAGTGTGTGGGGGGGAATAAATAAAGAAGAAGTAGGAAAAAAATCTCTGGTTTTCAATAGAAGTACAAACAATAGCAAGATTGATCCCTTATTTATTCGTAGAGTCCCAACGAAAACCATCTGATTGATGGCAATCCCCTCAATTGCCAGTTATTTCACTCAATCTTTTTTTCTATTTCATAAATTTTATTTCGTTTTATTAATTCTAAGTTCCTTAAATACTTCCGCTTTCTTTGAAATATCATGAACAGTTCCTGTAGGTTGAGCGCCTTTTTCAAGGAAATATAGAATAGCAGGAACATTTGAATAAGTTTGGTTCTTTATCGGATCGTAAAAACCCACTTTACGAAGATCTCTTCCTTCTCTTCGGGATCGAACATCAATTGCAACGATTCGATAGATGGCTCATTGGGATAGATATAGATGAACAATGCCCCCCCTAGAAACGTATAGGAGGTTTTCTCCTCGTACGGCTCGAGAAAGAATGATTCGAATTTATGTATTGTATATAGTGGCAAATGGATCCATAAAATCATCAATTAGATTAGGATTTGAGTCGTTTTTTTTTTGGAAGGAATAAAAAAAAAAAAGAAATCTCATTCGTACTCATAACTCAAGTTGGGTAATTCTCAAAGAACTCGAAGGGAAATCCTTAGACATTTATTGAGCCGTCTCTAACCTCTTTTGTTTGTCTCGTCTAGAATCGATTTTCCTTTCTCATTCTGATCTAGTTATTGAGACAATTGAAAATGGCGTTTCCTTGTTCCGGTATCCTTTATCTTTGCTTTGAATCATTGGGTTTAGACATTACTTCGGTGATCCTTAATTGTTTCAAAATGGCAGCAACATACCTTTTGTTCTTTCTATTGAAGAATCATACAAATGGTTGATTCCCCTGTGATACACTTTTGATCGAAATAGTTTTACCAATTCCGACAAATTTTCCTTTTTTTGCTTTTTTATTTGAAACTTGTTCGAATTTGCGATTTCTATATCGAAGATATACTTACGAAGTTGTTCCAACTTATTGACTGGTACTAACCCTAGATCCTTCCCTCTGATAAATGAATCAAGAATTTATGCTCGAGCTCCATCATGTACTATTTACAACCCCCCCAAATGGGGTCCTGGTGGCACAGAACAAACTATGTCGAGCCAAGAGCATCTTCATTGATATATAAAAAAATGGTGGATGCAAGAATCCACAGCCGATCATGTCCTTCAAGTCGCACGTTGCTTTCTACCACATCGTTTCAAACGAAGTTTTACCATAACATTCCTCTAATTTGGACCGGTATGGAATTGATTCAATATGGAATCATGAATAGTCATTGGCTCCATCGGTGCATAGTAGCCCATACTTTATTTTTATATATGTATGAATAGGTATTTCTCTGGGGAAATCTCAGCAAAAAGCCAAATTAACCCATATTCTGTTATAGGAATGAAACACATTTATAAAAAACACGAAGAAATGAGTTGCTTAACACTTATTTACATCTACATCTTCAACATATTGTTATATTGTTCGGGACGATCAATCATGAAAGATCCAATTCCAATTCTTTCTCGAACAACTAAACTAAAGACGAGTCTTTAATTCGATTACCAATACTGGAAAAAAATAAAATGAGTCATTAACCAAATAAGCTATTCTAATGACCCGGAAAAGTCGCAAGTGACTCAATAGGATAGATTCACCAATCTCACACTTCTTCGAATAGCGAGGATTTATAAGGTAAGGAATCATAAAAAATAAAATGGTTTCAAGAATTTCCTACTTCGACATCATTATCATTACTATAAATAGGTTTTCCTGTAAAGACTGAATTTAATTTGATCTCTAAATCAATCAAATCAACAAGTCGGCACAATCACAACGAGTAACTAAAAAGTTTAGCAGATATCTCATTGATTAAAGAGACGCGAATTCGATCATCATAAGAGAAATCCATGTTTCTTTTCCAATTGAATCATCAATGATTTAAATCAGATGGATGGGTCGAGAAAAAAATCCAATTTAGTTGTTTTCATGGGGATGGATAGAAAAGAGCTCATGGAAGATAAGATTAAGGTCGCTATTCTTTCATCTGATTGAGAAAATCCAAATCGTAGGAGTATGACCTTTCCGTATCCATCAGATACACCGAACAATTGTCACCGGGAGTCATCGTGTATATTTAAGAGATCACAAACCTTTTTCACCGAAACCGAAATACCGGTGTCACTGAAATAGAACAATAAAACTACATATGGGCATGGTTCATTTTCTACGGATTTTGCTTTATTTCAGGTTCAGAAATTTTTCCATTTCCATAATCCATAAAGATAAACTAAAGTGAATGGAATCTATGAATCCCCCCCCCCCCATCGTTACATTGATTTCCAATTATTCATTGGAGCCTGATGCAAAATAAAAGCAATTAAGTCCAAAGAAAATACATCTGTTCCGTATTGAACTTTATTGTTTGTTAATGAGATCCGGATGACACAGATATTGATTGAAATTGATACCTTCCTTTGCTAATTAACTCGTATCTACACGAATTCTATGGGGATCATGAATCATACTCAAAGCCAATCAAAAAAAGATCCTCTTATGGGATGCTATACCATCTTGTATAGGTACAAAGCCGAATGGGTCCAGATTAATTCGTTGTTTCTATTTTATTTTTATTTTGCCCCACCCCAGTCTTAGGAGCTTTAATCCCAGTGATGGAATTAGTACCAAGAACTCCTCCTGTTTAGAATTCAGGATCCACATAAAATTAGTCATTTACCCCTATTTACTTTACCTTTCTTCCGCATGTCGACTCAGAATGCATCATGTGGGAATCCAAATTTGATAAATAGGGGGCATAAAGTTTCTCTAAATGACTAACTAACTTCAATATGAATATGAGCGGGGGGGAGACGGGCATACGCTGAATGGCCACCCAATCTTTTTTTTTTTTGAATGGAACTTTGATCTTTGTTCCCATCCTACCTATATCAAAAAGATATTTATTTCCATCCACGTGTCATTGACACTCGATTCTGTTTCTGTTTGTGAGAAACAGAAACAGGATCGAAAGGTAGGATATGATTCTTCTCTGAATCGTTAGAAATCAGAAAGTAAAGATTGGATCACATTGTATCCAACATTACACTCTTAAACAGAGGATTGTTTAAGAAAAGAGCACAATCTTTGTTCTGATAGAATCGGTCTGGGACGGAAGGATTCGAACCTCCGAGTAACGGGACCAAAACCCGTTGCCTTACCGCTTGGCCACGCCCCATTGAGATTTCTATTTGACACTAATAACACTAATATGGATATTGGTTGTTCGTCAATTCCAGCCCAAATGTTTATGGAATAGGTTGTTGCTAGGATTCGACACGTGTAGATGTAGAATCAAAAGAAATTCATTGATCATTATCTATAATTCAATTAAGATATTGTATGAAAGTATGATTCCTTCTATTCTCATTTGAGAATTGAAGGATTTTTGATTGGGGGAGTTCAAAGAAAAAGAAGGATTTTTTGTTTGGCCTATCTTCTCTTCTTTCTTCATTTTTCCCCAACTCACTAATAATGAAATTCTCCACAATAGCGAAATTTTTGTTATGCTTAATATCTTTAGTTTGATCTGTATCTGTATTAATTCTGCCCTTCATTCGAGTAGCTTTTTCTTCGCCAAATTACCCGAGGCTTATGCTTTTTTCAATCCAATCGTAGATGTTATGCCAGTCATACCTGTACTCTTTTTTCTCTTAGCCCTTGTTTGGCAAGCTGCTGTAAGTTTTCGATGAGATCTTTAATACTGTCCTAGAAACATTCATGATTGATTCGCTAAAAAAGGAAAAATTCTATTCTAACAATTGATAAGATCAGATAAGTCTTACATTATGAACTCTCGATTCAAACATTGAAATTCTTTTGGATAGCCGCGATGAATCTGGATCACCTCATTTTCTAATTCTGACTTTCCGGAGGTCAAAGACCTTATGTATGGTCCCTCACAATACCTAATTGTGGGTATGAAAGATCATTTTGGTAACGAAGGAATCAGAATCTTATTACAAATGAATTCCTGCAAATTCCTTTCTTTTCTAGAAACCACTCCATTTCTTGGTGTCAAAATGGGATATGTGGTACAAAAATAGAGAATCTATTCCCTTATTTCCCCCAAAAATGATCTTGGAGATTGTGTAATGCTTACTCTCAAACTCTTCGTTTACACAGTAGTGATATTCTTTGTTTCTCTCTTCATCTTCGGATTCCTATCTAATGATCCAGGACGTAATCCTGGACGCGAGGAATAAAATAAAAAAATCAGAAGTTTTTCGTTGCTTGATTTCTGAATTTTCTTATGATTTTCTCTATTCCATACATTTAACTAAGATAACAAGGGCTCGAGATTTTTTCGAATTCGAAAGATAACTCTCAAGTGATCAGAGGGAACGGAGAGAGAGGGATTCGAACCCTCGGTACGAATAACTCGTACAACGGATTAGCAATCCGTCGCTTTAGTCCACTCAGCCATCTCTCCCAATTACAAAAGGATAATTCATATGTGACGCGTGAAGTAAAGATTGATAAAAGTCTTTCTTTATCTTTCTTTTCTTTATTCTATATATATACGAATTTTATCAGCAATTGCATTTAGATAAGGATTCGAAACAGATATCTCCAATAGAAAGAGTACCTCTTTGATTTCGTACGAAAGGTTCTTTTATTCCCCCGGCCTGGCCAGTACCTATACCTAGCCAGGCCATTCCTTGTTTTGTTCCAATGAATCATAGATCAAATGATTTATCTGATTTGAAAACGAAAATACTCGTTATTGAAGCAGCAAGAAGGGCTATTTCCATTCCTATGACAGGAGTGTCATTTCTTATTATTCTTTGTTTTTCCTTTTATCGATTGACTTACTTTACTGGAATAAAAAAAAATGGAGCTATGGATTCTTGCACAATTCAACTTATTTTTATGTTCCGACTTCAATGGCTCTTTCGGGCCGGAACTGTCAGTAACGATTCCCCCAGCAAAAGAAAAGATATAACTTGTTATTTAAATGAACCTTCTTCTCCTATTTCATTAAGTCCCCCGTCAGAACACGTCAGCACTCACTCCAATTTTCATGATTCTGATCCTATCTTGATTACGTCTCACTCCCTTGTTCGACAAATGGTCCATTC